ATCTGGATCAATACCAGCAAAAACATCTCGAAACAAGGTTCTAGCACCATGCCAAATGTGTCCGAAGAAGAAGAGCAAAGCAAACGAAGCATGTCCAAAAGTAAACCAACCCCGTGGACTGCTACGAAAAACACCATCGGATTTCAAAGTAGCACGATCTAATTCAAAAATCTCACCCAATTGAGCACGTCTAGCATATTTTTTCACAGTAGCGGGATCGCTATAACTGACTCCGTTGAGTTCGCCGCCATAGAACTCGACAGTTACACCTACTTGTTCGACACTATATTTAGATTCCGCCCTTCTAAAAGGAACATCGGCTCTAACAATTCCGTCTCCGTCTACCAAAACAACCGGAAATGTTTCAAAAAAAGTAGGCATACGACGTACAAAAAGTTCGCGCCCCTCTTTATCTCTAAAGATAGGATGTCCTAACCACCCAACAGCTATTCCATCCCCGTTGTCCATTGAGCCCGCTCTGAATAACCCCCCCTTTGCCGGATTATTGCCGATGTAATCATAAAAAGCTAGTTTTTCGGGAATTTTAGACCAAGCTTCAGATAAACTTTGATTTTCAGCCAACCCAGCACCAATTCTTCGATATATTTCTTGTTGGAAGTATCCTTGATCCCATTGATAACGAGTGGGACCAAATAATTCAATCGGGGTAGTTGCTGAACCATACCACATAGTTCCAGCAACTACAAAAGCGGCAAAAAAGACAGCAGCAATACTACTGGAAAGGACGGTTTCAATATTTCCCATACGTAATCCTTTGTATAGGCGTTGAGGTGGACGTACACTAAGATGGAATAGACCCGCCAATATGCCCAAGGTCCCTGCTGCAATATGATGAGAGGCTATTCCTCCCGGAACAAAAGGATCAAAACCCTCCACACCCCACGCTGGATTTACGGATTGTACCCTTCCAGTTAGTCCATAAGGATCGGACACCCATATTCCAGGACCATACAATCCTGTTACATGAAATGCACCAAAACCAAAGCAAGCCACCCCTGATAGAAATAAATGAATTCCAAAGATCTTAGGCAAATCCAAAGAGGGTTTTCCTGTACGTTCATCAGTAAATATTTCTAGATCCCAATACACCCAATGCCAGATAGCTGCCAAAAAGCACAAGCCCGAAAACACAATATGTGCCCCGGCCACACCTTCGTAACTCCAAATACCCGGATTCGTTACAGTACCCCCTGTGATACTCCAACCGCCCCATGAATTGGTTATTCCTAAACGAGTCATGAAGGGTATAACGAACATACCCTGTCTCCACATTGGATCAAGAACAGGATCAGAAGGATCAAAAACTGCTAATTCGTATAGAGCCATCGAACCGGCCCAGCCAGCAACCAGAGCTGTATGCATTATATGGACAGAAATCAAACGACCGGGATCATTCAATACGACGGTATGAACACGATACCAAGGCAAACCCATGGAAATACCCCTTTATCAATGAAAAATAGACACAATGTAACTTTATTGCATTGGAAAAAACTATGCTGTGGACCCTCTTTTTAGTGGATTATCTTGGGGAAAGAATTAATATTTCTTTGATTTGTTTGATTCTTTTCAATTACTTTTAGTAATAATGAAACTATTTTGTTCGTAGGAACAAAAAGAAGCAGATCTATTCTACACCCGATAAGTACCAATACGCAATGGTAGGGGAGTTGATACCATTTTATATGAGTGAATGCATATATATATTTGTTCATCATTCAAAGGACTTATTTGTAATAATTTTCCTTTATTCATTTTGTCTTCTTTATCTTTTTTTATAAACTTAGTCAATCTATGGATAAAATATGATAAAGGCCAATATTAGTAGGACACTAAATCCATTGTTACGCTTTCACATCAAAGTGAGATATAGTACTTAATTTTTCTTTTATTTAATGCCTATTGGTGTTCCAAGAGTACCTTTTCGAAGTCCTGGAGAGGAAGATGCATTGTGGATTGACGTATAGTGCGACTTGTCAGATATATTGGGTCATATGGTATTTCCCCATTCTCTTCCCCGATCGAGATATCCTCCCCTTCGCCCAAGAAAGATTGATTGAATTATCAAAAATTTGGAGCGTGAAGTTCAATTAGATCCATTTTTTCGGGAGGGTATACAGATTAATATTATCAATTAGAATAATTTATGGTTATCTTGGTTAGGCCAATAAAATGAAGTATCCAGGCTCCGTTTAGAAAAAAACCGGTAAAAAATCTATTTATGATTACTATTTCTATCATATTCTATTTCTTTATACTTTATATATTTATAATAGAAGTGATCTCAAACTGTTAATCAATCGAGTAATATGATGAATGCATTGAATATCTGTTGTAAGACATGAAATAAATTGTAAAAAGGAAGTCGTAGCAAAAGGACGTGGTATTGGGGCATTTGTCATATATGTGCAAATCCAAATCGGGCGGATCTTTACTCGGAGTAGAGCATAAACCTAAAAAAATTGAAGAAGCCCATTCAGGAACAAGAAAATTACATCGCGATTGAGATTGTATCTCGATGAAACAATACATCAATGAAAAGTTAGTTAGATAAATTTAGTAATTTTTTTTTATAGATAAACAAAACAGGCCAAAACCCATCTTTTTTGAAAAATGAAAGAAAAGCCCCTTTTTATAAGTTAAAAGCCTGGTATGAAAAAAAAAAAAAAAAAAAATAAAAGAAAGCGCTAGAATCTACATCTACACATTGATTCTTTTTTTTTTTTCGTTATTTTTGTTGAACCGTATGCATCAAAAGGTGCATGTACGGTTTCTAAGGGATACAACTTTATCCCAATCAACCGACTTTATCGAGAACGATTACTTTTTTTAGGCCAAGGGGTTGATAGCGAGATCTCGAATCAACTTATTGGTCTTATGGTATATCTCAGTATAGAGGATGATACCAAAGATCTATATTTGTTTATAAATTCTCCTGGCGGATGGGTAATACCCGGAGTAGCTATTTATGATACTATGCAATTTGTGCGACCAGATATACAGACAATATGCATGGGATTAGCCGCTTCAATGGGATCTTTTATTCTGGTCGGAGGAGAAATTACCAAACGTCTAGCATTCCCTCACGCTTGGCGCCAATGAGTTTTTTATTTGATTTGAGAGAAAAAAGAAGACTATGCCTTCGCGCTATATGAAATATGAATATTAAGTAATAATAGCATGGCACTTCGAATTCGATATGATAAATTTTTTTAACCCTTAAATTATGTATCGAAAGAGTAGTATGAGATAAAAGGTATTTCCGATTTTATCTAATCTATCGGGAGGCCTATTTCAGCGTCACAAACTTTTTTGTTTTCACGCCGGGAGGCTCTTAACAATATTTAGGTTATGAAAGAATATGAAAATAAAAAAAATCTTGTTTTTTTATTTGAAAAAAAAAAAAAAGAAACTTTGGGATTGCTAAATAACAGACGAAATAAATATATAAAGCAACGGAGCCATCATAGTATTTTTGAACTACTCCAAAAACAAAAAGAAGGGTGGTTATTGGATCATTTACCAACCCGAGTCTGATAGACCCTATATTTAATTTATTTGATATTTAAGTAAGGTAAAAACGAATTCCATTATAGAGCCGTATGCAATGCGTAAAAGATGCCTGTACGGTTGTTCAATTATATATTTTATTATTCCACCTTATCATCATGCGAGATAGAATAAACATTTATTATGTTATATCATCAGGGTAATGATCCATCAACCTGCTAGTTCTTTTTATGAGGCACAGACGGGAGAATTTATCTTGGAAGCGGAAGAACTTTTGAAGCTGCGCGAAACCATCACAAGGGTTTATGTACAAAGGACAGGCAAACCCTTATGGGTTGTATCCGAAGATATGGAAAGAGATGTTTTTATGTCAGCAACAGAAGCCCAAGCTCATGGAATTGTTGATCTTGTAGCGACTGAATAAAAAAGAAAAAATAACAAAAATTTCAGACGAATTGGTGATTTGAGATTTTATCTTCTTACCGGATTTAATATTCTATTCATTAATCTATTAATATAGAAATAAAATAATTCATAATCATCCGGTTAAGATCGATCTAAACCAGCCCATTATGTATATGATTCAATATGCCAACTATTAAACAACTTATTAGAAACACAAGACAGCCAATCAGAAATGTCACGAAATCCCCCGCTCTTGGGGGATGTCCTCAGCGACGAGGAACATGTACTAGGGTGTATGTGCGACTCGTTCAGATCATGGGCTAGGACAAAAGAAAGAAAACAATTGATCCAGTATCAACGATCAGTACCAGTGAATAGACTAGAATGGAAGAACTCCATTCAATATCTAAAAATAAAAAAGATCTATCCTTCTATTGTGGTATCAAATGTATGGTTTCCGTTGGTGCAAATCCAATCAACTCCGTTTTAAATTTAAGATGAGAAAGAATTCTCCATTGATAGCAAATGATATCCATTAAGCAGGGGAAATACTATTTTAAAAAGCAGAAAAATTATGCCTTACTCTTGCAAGAACGGACTAACAGGGTCAGCTACTCAGCTAATCTTCATAATTAAATACCGTTACTGTATAAGTAGATCTCATTGTGAAAGACCTCGTACTGGATAATTATGGGTAGAGCCAAAGAGTGTGAACTGTACAAGTTAACAATAACATTGATTAAATGAAAGAAGGGCTCCGGTGTATAGAGAGGACCTCACCGTTTAAGAAGTAACCATAGAAACGATGGAACCCACTATATCCATTTATATTTACTACTTTTATGTGTTTTTGATACCTAATATCAATACAATTTTTTCTAGGCATTTCACCTAGAAAAAAAAAAAAAAAAAATCGTGGTCGGGAAGGTTATAGTAGCAAAAGCCATTGGAATTAAAATTTTATACATTGGAAGAATCCGTTTTGTTATTAATAGACTAGGATACGGGAAGGGAATAACTGAAAGAAAGGAAATCGATTAGTTATTCATCAAAGTTTCATTTATTCAATGACCAGAATTAAACGAGGGTATATAGCTCGAAGACGTAGAACAAAAATTCGTTTATTTGCATCAACCTTTCGAGGGGCTCATTCAAGACTTACTCGTACTATTACTCAACAGAAAATAAGAGCTTTGGTTTCGGCTCATCGGGATAGAGGTAGACAAAAGAGAGATTTTCGTCGGTTGTGGATCACTCGGATAAATGCAGTAATTCGCGAGAATAAAGTATACTTCAGTTATAGTAAATTTATACACAATCTGTACAAGAGACAGTTACTTCTTAATCGTAAAATACTTGCACAAATAGCTATATTAAATAAGAGTTGTCTTTATATGATTTCCAATGAGATCATAAAATAAAGAGATTGGAAGGAATCCGTTGGAATAGTTTAAATGGAGTTCCCTGGAGAATGAACTCTGGGAAGGTAGAGTAGAAATTAGTATGATAAAATATGATAAAGTCATCAAAATGAAGAAAGACGTTAAATAAAAAATATTTATTCCTCTTCTCCCATTTTTTTTCTTACGACAGGACATTTCGATTTTACGATTTTTCGAACAAAAAAAAAAAAAGTCAATCCGCATTTGAGTTTGGATTGGAATTTTATTTTGATTCAATTCAATTGAAGAGTCAACCTATTTTTTTTCTGGTTCTAAGACCAGCAGCTCTAGCGGTTGACTCGCTTCTTTCAAATTGTTTCTCATTATTAAGAAAAGGTAACGGAGATAAAATACGAGCTTGTTTTATAGCAATAGTAATTAATCGTTGTTGTTTTAAGGTCAATCTATTCACCCGTCTAGATAATATTTTTCCTTGTTCGCTAATAAATCGACTAATTAAACTCATGTTTCTATAATCAATTCGATCCCCCGATTGGATCGGAGGCAAACGCCTACGAAAAGATCGCTTAGATTTAAGAAAGATTCGCTTGGATTTATCCATGGTTTGTTTATTCCTTATCCTGAAAATCCCAATCCTATTTCTTAATTCTATATCATCTTTGATCCGATCGAAATAGGATTTGGTTTGTTTATATTTATTTGTTTCTATTTAAATCTATTTAAATAAATTAAAAAATAAATTATATATATATATTGTTATATATAATATGTAATTTTTCATCTTCCTTGGAAGACTGACACACGAGCGATCGGTTCGATCTATTTCTTTATCTCCCCATGAATCGTATGTTTGTAACAACAGGGACAGAATTTTCTCAATTCCAATCGACTAGGCGTATTGTGTCGATTCTTTTGAGTAATATATCTGGAAATGCCCATTGATTCCTTATTAACACGATTTCGAACACAACTGGTACATTCCAAAATAACCGTTACTCGGACATCTTTACCCTTAGCCATGAACCTCCTTTGGTTTTTGATTCACTCAATTCTTTAATTTTCCGACCCGAAGCAAGGAAGAAGAAAGGACACAAAAATAGAAGCAGGTAACTCGAAATAAAATTATGAAATAAATATTTTGTTGCAATCAATATAGTAATAAATAATAAGTAATATAATGATTTCTAACTATATTTATAATTTTTAATTGCCGTCCAGTATTTCATTTTAAGTTAAGTATCTTGTATGATATTGTTGCCCCAACCACCGCATTTCCGTTCTATTATTAATTTAATTTGAGCCTGAGCCCGAGTTCATAGTTTCACTGAGGGTGAAACCGCTTTTTCTTTGTTTTTTTTTTTTTTAGAAAGAATTAAGTAAAAAAAGAAAAAACAAAGAAAAAAAGGAGGGAGGGGTAGGGATTAGTTACAGATATTTGATTGTATCTCTAATCTTCTTCCCCCTTCCCATATCAATAGCTAGAATGAAAAAAAGGGGAATATCAACGCATCCGGAAAAAAACGATTGATCTCTATCAATAAACCTGCTAAAGACCCGAACCATAGAGTACTTACTACCGGTGCCACGGAGAGATATGTTTTTAGATCTCGCATTTTAAAAACTCCTCTTTCTGTATTCGTTATTGTAATTTTATTGTAATTTGTAATACCTAATGGTAATACATATATGACCGTATGTGTATATGTAGTTAATGACTTACCACTTGTACGCGGAGTTCCTAATTCAAATTGAAATGTACAAAATAGATATTTATTTAAAGAAAAAAATACGTCCATTTCCGCCTTAAATTCCTAAAAAATATTAATTTTTTGTGGTAGATTTCATATTTATTTCATACTTTATATAAGTCTTTTACCATATTATATGTTTGTTATATGATATATGAGACCAAAAGGAAGAAGGAAGAAATGATAAGAGAGTTTGTGTATATCAATGTAGGAAATAAAGATGTGGAAAACAAGGCAGGGATTCTCTACAATGACACTGTAGACCAATTGAAAGGGATGTAGCGCAGTTTGGTAGCGCGTTTGTTTTGGGTACAAAATGTCACGGGTTCAAATCCTGTCATCCCTACCTATTACTTATCTTCTGAGCAGTAACGAGGGATCAATTGAGATCAATTAATAAAATACATAATTAA